ATTTTCGTCGAGACATAATCAAAGGTTCAATGCGAGCCCAAAGATGTAAAACAGTTATTTGGGAACTTTTTCAAGCAAATGCACATTCTCCGCTTTTTTTGGACAGAATAGACAAATCACACCCCTTTTTTTTTGATATTTCCGGACTGATAAAACTCATTTTTAGAAATTGTATAGGAAAGGGGGCAGAATTCAAAATTTCAGATTATACAGAAGAAGAAATAAAAGAAAGGGAAAAAAAGGAAAAGGACAAAAAAGAAGAGAACAAAAGAAAAGAGAAAGCGCGAATAGAAGTAGCAGAAGCCTGGGATACCATTCCATTTGCTCAAGTAATAAGAGGTTCCATGTTAATAACTCAATCGATTCTTAGAAAATATATTATATTACCGTCATTGATAATAGCTAAAAATATTGGCCGTATGTTATTATTACAATTTCCTGAGTGGTCTGAGGATTTAAATGAATGGAATAAAGAAATGCATGTTAAATGCACCTATAATGGTGTTCAATTATCAGAAACAGAATTTCCGAAAAATTGGTTAATAGACGGTATTCAAATAAAGATGCTATTTCCTTTCTGTCTGAAACCCTGGCACAGATCTAAGCCACGGTCCTCTCATATAGATCGAATCAAAAAGAAAGGACAAAAAGATGATTTTTTTTTTTTAACGGTTTGGGGAATGGAAGCTGAACTTCCTTTTGGTTCTCCCCAAAAACGGCCTTCCTTTTTTGAACCCATTTTTAAGAAACTCAAAAAAAAAATTGGAAAATTGAAAAAAAAGTATTTTCTATTTCTAAAAGTTTTAAAAGAAAGAACAAAATTTCTAAATATCTCAAAAAAAAAAAAAAAATGGATTATCAAGGGCATTCCGTTTTTAAAAAAAATAAAAAAAGAACTCTCAAAAGTAAATCCAATTCTATTATTTAGATTGAGAGAAATATATAAATCAAGCGAAACTAAAAAAAAAAAAGAAAAAGATTCTATAACCCGCAATCATATAATTCATAAATCCTTTAGTCGAATTCAATCTACATATTGGACAAATTTTTTACTGACAGAAAAAAAAATGAAAGATCTGACTGATAGAACAAGCACAATCAGAAATCAAATAAAAAGAATTACAAAAAAGAAAAAAAAAGTGACTCCAGAAATAAATGATAGTCCTAATAAAACAAGTTATAATGCTAAAAGATTCGAATCACCAAATTGGCAAATATTAAAAAGAAGAAATACTCGATTAATCCGTAAATTACATTATTTTATAAAATTTTTCACTGAAAGGATATACGCAGATATCCTTCTATCTATTATTAATATTCCCAGAATTAATATACAACTTTTTGTTGAATCAACAAAAAAAATGATTGATAAATCCATTTACAATAATAAAAAAAATAAAAAAAGAATTAATAAAACAAATCAAAATAAAATGCATTTTATTTCGACTATAAATAATATTAGTAATAAGAATTCACAGAATTTTTTTGACTTATCCTCCTTGTCACAAGCATATGTATTTTACAAAATATCACAAACACAAGTTCTTAACTTGTATAAGTTAAGATCTATTCTTCAATATCACGGAACGTCTTTTTTTCTTAAGACTTCAATAAAAGATTATTTTGGAAAACAAGGAATAATTCATTATGAATTAAGACATAAGAAACTTCGGAATTCTGGAATAAATCAATGGAAAAACTGGTTAAGAGGTCATTATCAATACCATTTATCTCAGATTAGATGGTCTAGATTAATAGCAGCAAAATGGAAAAATAGAATCAATCAATGTCGTACAATTCAAAATCAAGATTTAAACAAAGAGAATTCATATGAAAAAGACCTATTAATTCATTACAAAAAACAAAACGATTACGAAGTATATTCATTACCAAATCAAAATGAGAATTTTCAAAAATACTATAGATATAATTTTTTATCTTATAGATCTATTAATTATGAAAATAAGAGGGACCCATATATTTATGGATCACCATTCCAAGTAAATAAGAATCGAGAGAGTTCTTATAATTACAACACACATAAACATAAGGGCAAATTTTTTGATATACTAGGGGATCTCCCTATCAAAAATTATTTAGGAAAAAGTGATATTATGTATATGGAAAAAAATCCGGATCAAAAATATTTTGATTGTAAAATTCTCCATTTTTGTCTTAAAAAGAAAATCGATATTGAGGCCTGGATCAAGATCGATACCAACAAGAATAAAAATACTAAAACCGGGACTAATAATTATCAAATAATTGATAAAATTGATAAAAAAGATCTTTTTTATCTTACGATTCCTCAGGATCAAGAAATCAATTCACCCAATCAAAAAAAAATATTTTTTGATTGGATGGGAATGAATGAAGAAATACTAAGTCGTCCTATATCGAATCTGAAACTTTGGTTCTTCCCAGAATTTGTACTACTTTATAATGCATATAAAATGAAACCGTGGTTTATACCAAGCAAATTACTTTTTTTTAATATAAA